AATATGGCTTCTAATGAAGCCAATTTAGTTATTAGCCAAGCCGAAGTCAACGAGGGCAGCACTGTAAAGAAATTAAAACCTCGAGCTAGAGGACGTAGTTTTCCGATAAAAAGATCAACCTGTCATATAACTATTGTAATGAAAGACATATCTTTAGATGATGAATATGTAGAGATAGATTCGTTAAAAAAACCTAAATGGAAAAAAAAATATACAGCTACGACGTATTATGATATGTATAGCAGTGGGGGAATATGGGACAAAAAATAAATCCACTTGGTTTCAGACTTGGTACAACTCAAGGTCATCACTCCCTTTGGTTTGCCCAACCAAAAAAGTATTCTGAGGGTTTACAAGAAGATCAAAAAATAAGAAATTGTATCAAGAATTATATACAAAAAAATATGAGAATACCCTCTGGAGTCGAGGGAATTGCACGTATAGAGATTCAAAAAAGAATCGATCTGATCCAGGTCATAATCTTTATGGGATTTCCAAAGTTATTAATAGAAAGTCGTCCACGGGGAATCGAAGAATTACAAACGAATTTACAAAAAGAATTTAATTGTGTAAACATAAACCGAAAACTAAATATTGCTATCACAAGAATTGCAAAACCTTATGGAAACCCAAATATTCTTGCAGAATTCATAGCCGGACAATTAAAGAATAGAGTTTCATTTAGAAAAGCAATGAAAAAAGCTATTGAATTAACTGAACAAGCGGATACAAAAGGAATTCAAGTGCAAATTGCAGGGCGTATCGACGGAAAAGAAATTGCACGTGTTGAATGGATCAGAGAGGGTAGGGTTCCCCTACAAACGATCCGAGCTAAAATTGATTATTGTTCCTATACAGTTCAAACAATTTATGGGGTATTAGGCATCAAAATTTGGATATTTATAGACGAGGAATGATAAAATAAATCTTTACTTATCCTTCTATCCAATTATCTAATAAAAAAAGAAATATTTCTTAATTCTTTTCATTTTATAGGGTTGAATAAAAATTAGATTAACCATTTATTTGATATAATTGCTATGCTTAGTGTGTGACTCGTTGGTTTTTTAGGGGTAGGATTAAAACCAACCTGAACTAATTAAGAAGTAATAACCAACTCATCACTTCGCATTATCTGGATCTAAAGTCTCAGTCAAAATATGATATATCGGTCATATCTTTGTAGCAACTGACAATTTTTTGCATAAAAAAGGAACCCGATTCTAAGTCGTAAAGCAAAATAGAGAAAAGGTGTGGATAAATGGAAATATGAGAGAAAGACAGAAAAAGAATATTAATGACATATAATTCCAATATGTAAGGTCTATAAACCACTTCAAAAAAGCAGTGTAATAAAGCATCACTACTGATTCATCCATAATAGAATGAATCTTCTTATAAATCAAAAAAAAAGAGCTTCGAGCCAATAAAGACTGAGAAAATTGACTCAAGAACAAATTAAATTTCATCATTAGCTCCATTGTAGAATTCAGACCTAACCATTGAATAAGAAGCGATGGGAACGATGAAACCCGTGAATGCAAAATGAATCTTAACGATTCACAGGTCGGGATGGCGGAACGAACCGAAACTCTATTCATCTAGCTGAGAAAACATGAGCTAATCCTACAATTGAAACAAAAATAGAGATTGAAAGAGTAAATATCCGCCCGCGAAAACTTTATTTTTTTATTGCTAAATTTGGGGCAATACGTTAACTACAAAACAAAAAATGGATTAGAACCTTCTAAAAAAGAAAAAACTAAATATTATTATGTTTGGACAAATAATTGAAATTCGATTTCTTGATCTGCATCTTCAATTTTTGGAAATTGATAATAAAATAGAAAAAATATTTAGTTATCCATTTCAACAAGCAACAAGATATACAAATTACTAATCTAATAGATTAGATAAGTTAGATTCGATGAAATCTTAAACAATTGACTTATTTGATTTATTACTCAATAAATACGTGTATATCTGAATTTCAATTAAATATTTTAGATTTCGAATACTTTTATTTCGTCGCGAGGAGCCGTATGAGGTGAAAATCTCATGTCCGATTCTGAAGTAGAGGTGGAATTCAAAAAAAAAACATCAACTATAACCCCAAAAGAACCAGATTCCGCAAACAACATAGAGGAAGAATGAAAGGAATATCTTATCGAGGTAATCATATTTGTTTCGGTAAATATGCTCTTCAGGCACTTGAACCCGCTTGGATCACATCTAGACAAATAGAAGCAGGCCGACGAGCAATGACACGAAATGCGCGTCGTGGTGGAAAATTATGGGTACGCATTTTTCCAGACAAACCAGTTACACTAAGACCCGCGGAAACCCGGATGGGTTCCGGAAAAGGATCCCCTGAATATTGGGTAGCTGTTGTTAAACCCGGTCGAATACTTTATGAAATGAGTGGAGTAACAGAAAATATAGCTAGAAGGGCTATTTCAATAGCAGCATCTAAAATGCCTATACGAACTCAATTCATTAT